CAGGGTGTTTTATTCTATCAAAGCGACGGCTTTCTAAATTCTCATAGGGCCCCCCCGGAATTCCTTCCAGAGCCTGCTGGATAATTTTTATAGATTCTGTCATTTCGCCAATTCGTATTAAATACCGAGCTAATGAATCCCCCTCTTTTTGCCATTGAATCTCCCAATCAAATTCCTCGTAACACTCATAACGATCAACTTTACGAAGATCCCATTGTAGTCCGGAAGCTCGTAGCGTTGGTCCCGATAAACCCCAGTTTAGTGCCTCTTCTCCGCCAATAATGCCTACGCCCTCAACCCGTTCTAAAAAAATGGGATTCCGTGTAATAAGCTTTTGATATTCAGCAACCCCGGTTAAAAAATAATCGCAAAAATCCAAACATTTATCTATCCAGCCATGAGGTAGATCAGCAGCGACTCCTCCGATACGAAAAAAATTATGCATCATGCGCATCCCGGTAGCAGCTTCAAATAGGTCATATATCAATTCTCGTTCTCGAAAAATGTAGAAGAAAGGAGTCTGCGCCCCAATATCTGCCATAAAAGGACCGAGCCATAACAAATGGGAAGCGATACGACTCAGTTCCAACATAATAGCTCTGATATAGCTAGCCCTTTTAGGTACTTGAATATTCCCTAGCTGTTCGGGCCCGTTTACGGTTATTGCTTCTGTGAACATAGTAGCTAAATAATCCCAACGTGTTACATAAGGCAAGTATTGTATAATTGTTCGATTTTCCGCAATTTTCTCCATCCCTCTATGTAAATAACCCAATACCGGTTCACAGTTAATAACATCTTCACCATCGAGAGTAACGATCAGTCGAAGAACACCATGCATTGATGGGTGGTGAGGGCCCATATTGACTATCATGAGGTCTTTTCTTGTAGTTGGTGGAATCATAATTTTTTCTCGAGTCATTCTTCCATGCATTGCTGAAAGTAAAAAGAAAGAAGTTCATCAAAATTTAAACGAGTAAGCTCAAATGGTATCACGCTTCAAATTAACGAGTTTTTATCTCTCGAATATCCAACTCCCCAATTAATTCTTTATAGCGCCCCCTATTTCTTTTTGACAAATAGGCCAGCAGTCGTTGACGTTTTCCCAAAATTTTGCGCAAACCTCTCTGAGATGAAAAGTCTTTTTTGTGCAATTCCAAATGGGAAGTAAGTCTCCTTATCTTGGTGGTGAAACTGAATACTTGAAATTCAACAGACCCTTTTGGGTCTTCATTTTCTTTTTGAGAAATAACCGAAATCGGTGAATTTTTTACCATAAAAAAACGCCCCTTGCCCTTTTTACAGATATGGATTTTACCGATCAGTAATAATAATGCCATTAATTGGAATGCGGTGTATACAATAATTTAATCAAAATTTCTTTATGAACTCCTAATTTACTGAATTCAAATCCATATTTCCTCAATTCAAATCAATCAATCCAATTTTGAATTGGTTTTCGATACGAATAGAAAAGCTTGGTACATTTTTGGATCAAAGAATTTAGACCTAAAATAAAGAAGGTTCCGTTGATTCATTTCGAGATCTAATTCAGACATTATTCATTTGATATTGGATACTAGAATGAAATGTGAGATAAGACGTGCGATCTGTGTATTTGTTTGCTTTCATATACCCTATTATATATAGGGTATAGTATATATATATAGGGTATAGGATATATAGAAAAAGTGTATTATCAAATATCAAAAAATTTGCAATCGCGGATACATCTCTATCCTTAACATACCGAAACGGCTGCCATTATTGGTATCAAACCAATAACGATTCATACAAGCTAAATCTTCTAATCGATAATTAAGCCAAAGAAAGAGCTTTAACTTCATTAATTGATTTTTATCTCTATCGAGATGGTTATTGTCATGTGAAACTTGGATTCTGTTTTTTACGTTCCAAACTACCAGATTTTGATCTATAGAATTTCGATTTTTGGAATTGAAACAAATTAGAATTCTCAATTTTCTACGACGTCTAAAGGATAAAATATTTTCGGGAACAAGTAAATCAAAATTATTTTTGTCTCTATTTCCAGTTATTGGTTGATGTGATGAAATAGTTTCATCAAAATTATTGTTAGAAGGATGTCCTTGCTCTTGGTATTTTTGATGCTTATTCTTATCAACCAACGAAATACCTATGGTTTGATACATAATAAATTGCCCATCTTTTTGTTCAGACAGACGAGTGGGTTCTAGAATCAATACTCCCTTCTTCATAAATTCCGAAAGAGTTAAATTCTTAGTAATCATCATTATATCCAAACTCATTTCTTTCTTTTGAATCGAGGATATAGTAATTTTTCTTGTATCTATCAGTTTAAGCAGGAGACAATATACATTGATATTATTGATCATTCTTTTCTTCAAAGTCCTACCCCATCTCAATTGAAAAAGCAAATAACGTTTCAGGAAAAAATGGAGTTCTGGTTTCGTGTATTGTTTTTTCTTTTTCCCTTTTTTCATCTTTGATCTTGCATAATTTTCTTCAATATCTTTTTGTTGTGAGAGAACGGATCTCCGCTCTCCTCGACTTGTCGGTTCTTTTTCTTCTTGATTTCGATGCTTTTTATTTGATCCTAGCAAAAAATTGCCTTTTTCTTTTTCATTGATCTTTTTATTTTCACTTCTTTTTCTATTTAAAAGAAGTAATTTGCTTGGTATAAACCAAGGTTTCATTTTATATGTCTTATAAAGTAACAAAAATTCTGGGAAGAACCAAAGTTCCAGATTGGATATGGGATGCTTTAGCATTTTTTCATTCATTCCCATCCAATCGAAAAACCCCTTGTGAGAGTTTGGTAAATTGATCTCTGGGATCTTAAGATAAAAAAAATCTTTTTTACAAATTATTTGAGAATTTTGAGTACGAATTTGAGTATTTTGATTCCTATTGGTATCGATTAGGATCCAGGCCTCAATATCGACTTTTTGTATAAGATCAAATTTTAAAATTTTCCAATCAAAATATTTTATATCGGCCGGTTTTTCCATATGGATCCTTCCTAGATCATTTTGAATAGGGATGTTCCTCAGCATATCAAAAAAGTTTTTTTTAGGCGTGTTATAATAAATCTCTTGGTTCGTATTTCCTTGAAAGGGAGATCCATAAAAAAAGGATTCCTTTTTCTTTTCATAATTAATAAATTTATATGATAAAAGATCATATCGATAGTATTTTAGAAAATTCTCTTTTTGATTAGATAATGAATATACTTCAAATTGTTTTTGTTTTTTGGAATTCATTAATGGTTTTTTTTCATATGAATGCCGTTTGCTAAAATTGGCCTTTTTAGCTATACGCTGCTGACCAAATGCATTTCGCCATTTTTCTGGTATTAATCTAGACCATCCAATCTGAGATAAATGGTATTGAGAATGTCCTCTTAACCACCTTTTCCATGGATTCATTTCATAACTAGAAAGTTTGTTATCTGCTGATTTCGAATCAAGTATTCCTTGTATTTCAAAAGAATCCTTTATTTTAGGCTTAAGGAAAAAGGGGATTCCTTGATATTGAAAAACAGATCTTAACGAGTTACTGACTTGGATTTTTGCTAATTTATAAAATACATATCCTTGTGGGACGTAGGATAAGTCATAAAAAATATGTGAATTTTTTGTAATATTACTAATATTATTAAGTGGATTTTTTAAACTCGAAAGAACCGGAATTGAAGTTTTCTTTTTTTTATTAATTCTTTCTTGTTTTCTTTCATTATTGTAAATGGATTTAGCACTCATTTTTTTTGTTAATTTAAGAAAAAATTCTGTATTAATTCTGGGAATATTAATGATAGATAAAAAGGTATCTGTGCAGAGTTTTTCAATGAAAAATTTAAAAAGGGGGGGTAATTTACAGATTAATGGAGCATTTCTTCTTTTTAACATTTGTTGTTTTTCGGATTTTTTAGCATTAGAACTTGTAGGACTAAGATTATTTATTCTTGGAGTTACTTTTTTTTTCTCTTTTGTGATTCTTTCTATTTGATTTCGAATTGTACTTGTTCTATTAGCCAGATCTTTCATTTTTTTTTCTGTCAATGAAGAGTTTGTCCAACTCGGAGATGCAATTGGAATTTGACTAAATGATTCGTGAATTGTTTGATTGTTTATTATAGAATCTTTTTCTTCTTTAATTTCGCTTGATTCATAGACTCCTACTTCTCTTAATCTAAATAATTGAATTGGATTTACTTTTGAAAGTTCTTTTATTATTCTTTTTATAAAAAAAAAACTTTTGATAACCCATTTGTTTGTTTCTTTTGAAACTTTTCGAAGTAATTTTGTTTTTCCTTTGAAAACAGTTAGAACTCGAAAATACTTTTGTTTGCATTTTCCAATTTTTTTTTCGAATTCCTTGAAAATGGGTTTAAAAAAGGAAGGTTTTTTTCGGGGTGCACAAAAGGGGAGTTCGGTTTCCATTCCCCAAACTGTTAAAAAACAAAAATCACCTTTTTGTTTTTTCTTTTTCATTAGATCTTTCTGAGAGGATCGTAGTTTCGATTTTTGCGAAGGTTTCAGACAGAAAGGAAATAATATTTTTATTTGAATACCATCTGTAAACCAATTTTTTGGAAATTCGGTTTCGGATAATGGAATACCATTATAGGTGCATTTAATATGGATCTCTTTATTCCATTCTTCGAAATCCTCAGACCATTCAGGAAGTTGCAATAGGAATATACGTCCAATATTTTTGGCAATTATCAATGAAGGTAATACAATATATTTTCTAAAAATGGATTGAGTTAGTAACACGCAACCTCTTAGTCCTTGCGCAAATGGAATACGATCCCAGGACTCTGCTACTTTTATTCGTGCTTTTTCCTTTCTTTTGTTCTGTTCTTTTTTTTCTTCTCTTTTTGTTTGTTCTTTTGTATACTCTACAATTTTGAATGCTTCCCCCTTATCCAACCCATGTTTCAAAATGAGTTTAATCAACCCGGAGATATCAAAAGAAAAAAAGGAGGGGGTTGGCAG